AGTCGCGAGGAGCTGGATGAGAAGAAACTCTCACGTCCAGTTCTGTAGTAGAGATGGAATTCTGAAACAACCATCAACTATAACCCCAAAAGAACTAGATTCCGTAAACAACATAGAGGAAGAATGAAGGGAATATCTTATCGAGGTAATCATATTTGTTTCGGTAAATATGCTCTTCAGGCACTTGAACCTGCTTGGATCACATCTAGACAAATCGAAGCAGGTCGACGAGCAATGACACGAAATGCACGCCGTGGTGGAAAAATATGGGTCCGTATATTTCCAGACAAACCAGTTACAGTAAGACCTGCTGAAACACGTATGGGTTCGGGGAAAGGATCCCCTGAATATTGGGTAGCTGTTGTTAAACCGGGGCGAATACTATATGAAATGGGTGGAGTAACCGAAAATATAGCTAGAAGGGCTATTTTAATAGCAGCATCTAAAATGCCTATACGAACTCAATTTATTATTTCGGGATAAAAATGTAGAACCGACAGAGATGAATCTTAGGGATGAAACAAAAACGCAGGTTTCTTTTTTTGGACAAACAATATTTCTTTTATTTTCTTCATCCTTTGCATTGGAAGAATAAACAAAAAATTTGATATGATTCAACCTCAGACCCATTTAAATGTAGCGGATAACAGCGGGGCTCGAGAATTGATGTGTATTCGAATCATAGGAGCTAGTAATCGTCGATATGCTCATATTGGTGACGTTATTGTTGCTGTGATTAAAGAAGCAGTACCAAATATGCCCCTAGAAAAATCAGAAGTAGTGAGAGCTGTAATTGTTCGTACCTGTAAAGAACTAAAACGTGACAGCGGTATGATAATACGATATGATGACAATGCTGCAGTTGTGATTGATCAAGAAGGAAATCCAAAAGGAACTCGAATTTTTGGGGCAATCCCCCGTGAATTGAGACAATTGAATTTTACTAAAATAGTTTCATTAGCTCCCGAGGTATTATAAAATAAAATGAGATCGTGATATCTTTGGGGTATTTGAAAGAAATAGATTAAGAACTAGATTAATTCGTAGATTGTGTCTCACGCATATACCTTGCAAAATTCCTATTCATAAATCAATAAAAAAAAAAAAAAGAAAAACATGTTGATTATATCCAATTTTGAGACACCAATAATTTTAGTTCATCATGGGTAGAGACACTATTGCTGAGATAATAACCTCTATACGAAATGCTGATATGGATAGAAAAAGAGTTGTTCGCATAGCATCTACTAATATTACCGAAAATATTGTTAAAATACTTTTCCGAGAGGGTTTTATCGAAAACGTCAGAAAACATCGAGAAAAAAACAAATATTTTTTGGTTTTAACCCTTCGACATAGAAGGAATGGGAAAAGACCCTATAGAAATTTTTTAAATTTAAAACGGATCAGTAGACCCGGTTTACGAATCTATTCTAACTCTCAACGAATTCCTAGAATTTTAGGTGGGATGGGAATTGTAATTCTTTCTACTTCTCGGGGTATAATGACAGACCGGGAGGCTCGACTAGAACGAATCGGTGGAGAAATTTTGTGTTATATATGGTAATCCATTTAATATCCAAATGGGATCCGAAACCTCTTCCTATTTGTAAAAAAAAAAAAAAGGGGGGTGAGTTGTCTAATATCGTCTTTCCTCCATTAATTGATACTTCAGGGGGGCTTTACCTGAAATGAAAGAACAAAAATGGATTCATGAAGGTTTAATTACTGAATCGCTTCCCAATGGCATGTTCCGAGTTCGGTTAGATAATGAAGATCTGATTCTAGGTTACGTTTCAGGAAAGATCCGACGTAGTTTTATACGGATACTGCCAGGAGATAAAGTCAAAATTGAAGTAAGTCGTTATGATTCAACCAGAGGACGTATAATTTATCGACTCCGAAACAAGGATTCGAAAGATTAGGTCATTTTTATTCGATACGATTCGAGATGCAAAATTTCAAGAAACTTATTTTCTACCAAAAAAGAATTAAGATAAGGAATGACAAATATGAAAATAAGAGCTTCCGTTCGAAAAATTTGTGAAAAATGTCGACTAATCCGTAGGCGGGGGCGCATTATAGTAATTTGTTCCAACCCGAGACATAAACAAAGACAAGGATAATCAGACCCGCTAAAGGGCTCAATGTACAAATAAGAAATATGTTTTGACATAAAATGGATATATCCATATATTTCTGACTCATATTTATGAGATGATACAATATGGCAAAAGCTATACCGAGAACTGGTTCACGTAGGAATGTACGTATTGGTTCACGTAAGAGTGCACGTAGAATACCAAAGGGAGTTATTCATGTTCAAGCAAGTTTCAATAATACCATAGTCACAGTTACAGATGTGCGGGGGCGGGTGGTTTCCTGGTCCTCGGCCGGTACTTGTGGATTCAAGGGTACGAGAAGAGGGACACCCTTTGCCGCTCAAACTGCCGCAGCAAATGCTATTCGTACAGTAGTCGATCAAGGTATGCAACGAGCA